ATTTAGATGGGGATTCCAATAGAAGTCCTTCCGTCTCATCTGTGACTGTGAGTTGAATGAATAAACGGATGAAATCAAGAAAAAGATCGAAGAATTCAAAGAATGGTTCGGAACAAAGAAATGGACGAACGAAAGTAAAGTTGTATGGATTCACAAAGAAATACTATGTCGATAGGAACTAAAAAAGAGATATCGAAGTAACTATTTGACTTCGACTGGATGAATCGTAGCGATGGAATAATTAAGTTAGAATTCATCGGCTGATTGTATCATTAACCATTTATTTTTTTTGGTATGAGGAACTTATCATGAATCCACTGATTTCTGCCGCTTCCGTTATTGCTGCTGGATTGGCTGTAGGGCTTGCTTCTATTGGACCTGGAGTTGGTCAAGGTACTGCTGCGGGCCAAGCTGTAGAAGGTATCGCGAGACAGCCCGAGGCGGAGGGAAAAATACGAGGTACTTTATTGCTTAGTCTAGCTTTTATGGAAGCTTTAACAATTTATGGCCTGGTTGTAGCATTAGCACTTTTATTTGCGAATCCTTTTGTTTAATCTTAGAAATATGAAAAATAAAAATTTTTCTTATTTTATTGCCTTGGACTTGTCATTTGCTTTTTCGAATTATATCAAGATTTCATTCCTACAATTTCTTATTCGTTGAGAAAATAACCCACGGGAAGGGCTGATTTGCAGATGAGGAATTAGCATACCGACTCGCTTTCATCCTTCCCGTTCGTAGCGCAGTCCAAGGACCCCCTTTTTAGGAAGGATTGCAACAAAGGGGTAATTCGCCATTTTTTAATCGAATCTTTTTTGACTCGATTAAAAAATAGGAAAATTTCTATATAAAAAAAGAACGGGGGCAAAGTTATACAAAAAGAACTCTGTTCTTTTTTTTTTTTAGTCTATCTATAAGAGGAGATCATATGAAAAATGTAACCGATTCTTTCGTTTCTTTGGGCCACTGGCCGTCCGCCGGGAGTTTCGGGTTTAATACCGATATTTTAGCAACAAATCTAATAAATCTAAGTGTAGTGCTTGGGGTATTGATCTTTTTTGGAAAGGGAGTGTGTGCGAGTTGTTTATTTCAAGAATAGGCTGGATCCAACCAGCTGTACTTTTTCCGTTATAACTAGGAAAGAAAGGTGCATGATCTCACGAATGACTTCTGAATAAATTAATAAATCATATGTAAGAACCATAGCATTTCGTGATTCGTTGGTAAATCTACTTTGATTCTCTATCAACCAATAATGTGGGACCATTAAACATGGTTAAAGCTAAATCGCTTGAAGTCCAGACGCAGCATGGTACTCTTTCTACCACTATATTAATAGTAATATAGAGATGCTTTCAAAATGAATAGTTTATCAATATAGAACACTCATATGGATAAAATTTTTTGAACCACCTATTATAAAATTAGAAAAATGGGGATTTCATTCCCTTTTTATCCAATGCTGAATCGACGACCTATGTATTGTGTATAAAGAAAGAAAAACTTTTTGGATTTGAAAAAAAAAAGAAACAACTTTGCTGACAATTACATATTTTTGTTTGGTCAGAAGAGTCCTCCGACTATTTTGGTTTTGGATGAGTGATTAGTTTCGATATTTTTATTTTATTTTGGAATATGAAGAGAGAATAGAGGATAGGCTCATTACATTCAAAAAAAGATATGGGAATTTACCATAAGTAATTGAGCGTGAGAGCCAAATGAATCGAAAGATTCATGTTTGGTTCGGGAAGGGATCATGGAAGTTTTTAAATGAATGGAAAGAGAATCTACTTTCATTAAGTGATTTATTAGATAATCGAAAACAGAGGATTTTGAATACTATTCGAAATTCAGAAGAACTCCGTGAAGGGGCCATTGAACAGCTGGAAAAAGCCCGGGCGCGCTTACGAAAAGTGGAAATGGAAGCAGATCAGTTTCGGGTGAATGGATACTCTGAGATAGAGCGAGAAAAGTGGAATTTTATTAATTCCACTTCTAAGACTTTGGAACAACTAGAAAATTACAAAAACGAAACTATTCATTTTGAACAACAAAGGGCGATTAATCAAGTCCGACAACAGGTTTTCCAACAAGCCTTACAAGGGGCTCTAGGAACTCTGAGTAGTTGTTTGAACAACGAGTTACATTTACGTACCATCAGTGCCAATATTGGCATCTTGGGGGCGATGAAAGAAATAACTGATTAGTCCTTCTACTCTAGGTATTATTTTTTTTTTCAAAAACGAATTAAGAAATACTCTAAGAAATACTCATGGTAACCATTCGAGCCGACGAAATTAGTAATATTATTCGTGAACGTATTGAGCAATATAATAGAGAAGTAAAGATTGTAAATACCGGTACCGTACTGCAAGTAGGCGATGGCATTGCTCGTATTCATGGTCTTGATGAAGTAATGGCGGGTGAATTAGTAGAATTTGAAGAGGGTACGGTAGGCATTGCTCTGAATTTGGAATCAAATAATGTCGGTGTTGTATTA